GGTAGATTGATACAATAGAAACCTCTGGTAACCCGCCCATAACGTAACTCAGCAGATAAATTACATAGTCCGATTGGCGACTTACCCATTAAGTGACTGGACGTTCCCAAAATAGGTACTATCAGGTCGGGTGAATTCAATAATAGACGCCTGTTGGCATTCCAGCCTTCTTTCTCCTTTCAGGGCCTATCCGAAAGATTCTTGGTCGTGAATATCTGAATGAATAGGACGAACGGCCCCGTGGATATCTTTGCTTCGGAACAAAACAATTAGAATTAGGCTCGGTCAACTGGAATGTGTATTATCCATATAGGGTATTTTATTTAGTTATTCAGTCAAACCAATGATTCGTTATTGGAGCAGATAGCAACAACCATTTCATCAGACGTGCGTATTTTTGATTTTCCAATGGATTGACATCTTTCATTAATGGAAATTTTTTTATGTAGTGAGTAAAGTAATAGGGCTCTGGTTGTTCGCTGTTCAAGAATTATTGTTTAGGCAGTTCATACCATCCATACATAGTGTTTTGATCTAAGATTTAAATTCTTACATGTTTCAACAGTAGCATATTGTTGCATGGAGCTAAGGTCCGAAATATGGAAAAAACAAGTGTTTCCACGACTCTACCACCCCAGTCAATTCTGTTCCACTTAATCCCGCTTTCATGGTCACATATCTTTACGGCTAAGGAATACAAAATCTTTCTCCTGTTCCATGAATCCAATTTTCATTTCATCCGGGAAAAGCCATCTTTTTCTCAAGAATGTCTTTGTCATTTGATCCAATAGCTTTCCGTTAGATCGGAACAGATTTGATAAATACTGATAACTCTCGGATAGAGTATTAGAACGGAAAGATCCATTAGATAATGAACTATTGGTTCTAAGCCATCTATGGCGAGAAATCAACAATTCGAAGTGCTTTTCTTGCGTATTCTTGATAAACCAGCGTTTATATATAGATGTAGGAGGATCCGTTTGGGAAGTAAGATTTGACATCTCTTCATCTGCAAAGAATTCTCGATGTGAAAACACAGAGACAAAGGGCTGATCTTTGAATAGGAAAAATAATGGATCTGCAGGGTCCCAAATGAATTGGCTTATTCGAAAAAAGACTTGTTCTTTGGAAGATCTATCTCGTGTCTGGTACTGCATGGTTCCACTCTGCAAGAACTCCGAATCGTTCTCTTGAAGCTCATCCTCTTCATCATAAATGATCCACTTGCTCCGAAATGACCTGGCCCAATAAGGAAATCCCAATTCATTGGGCCTTTCGATACAATCAAATAGAAAGCCCCAGGGGTGCCATATTCTAGGAGCCCAAACTATGTGATTGACTAAATACTCTTGCGGGTCGAGAGCTCCTTCCCCTTCTTCAAACTCCGATTCGTCTTTTTCATAGAGAAATCTATGATCAGCGATAGAACAAGATCCATTTTGCATCATATCTAAGGGATTCCTTGGTTCGGGCCGAAGAAGCAATGTCACTCGATCATTATTAAACTGACTGCAATCTTTTTCTGTCCGTGAGGATCCCATCAGAGCGCCTTCTACTTCTAATAGGCCATGAACTAGATCAGAATCATTCTCAACGAGTCCATAAGAAGTGATCCCATTTTGTTCATCGGGTCCGGGTAGAGACCAAAGATCTTGAGCGACCGATCCGGCAGAACAACTCAAAAGATAAATAAGTATCGTGAATTTCTTCATGTTCGTTCCAAGTTCGAAGTACCATTTGTACAAATAAGAATCCCCTTCGTTACATGATTTCTTCTTCATATAAATAGATATAGGATCTATAGGGCAATTACTTAGAAGTACACTTTGTGCAACAGCCCTTCCTATCTGATAGAAAAGGATCCCATGATCCTGAACCGATCTTATCTGGGATCGCAAATACCAAGTTTGTCTATGAAGAGCGGATCTAATTGTATTAGTGTCTATAATGGATTTATTCTGTGTAATACTAATCGATAGGGCCTCATTGGTAAGTGCTACAAGATCTCGTGCATTGGAAGCCATGGTTATGGACCCGAATCCATTAGTATGGAACATTTTATTTTCCAAGTGAAATCCCCTAATATATGAAAGAGTGAAAAAGTTCTTTCGTTGTTGTGGAATAAGAAGCCTTCGTATCTTAATGCATGTATTTAATTTATTCGGAGCTATTAGAGCGGGATCCACTTTTTTTGGAATATGAGTCGAAGCAATAACAAGAAGATTTCGAGTGGACCCTCTTTCACAATCCCTGGAGAGATAGTTCACTAATAGACCGAGGGATAAGTAATTCGACTCATTCACATCCAGATCATGAATGTTTGGAAGCCATATTATGCAAGGAGACATTGCTTTTGCTAATTCGAATTGAAGGGTGATATAAACTCGGTCTATTTCCGGCATCATATCCATAGTTAGCTCCATAGTTAGCAGCTCCAGCTCCGTATCAAGGTCACAATCGATATCGTCACTATCATCAATATCATCAATATCATCACTAT